ATCCACGGGTTTATTAGCTAAATGGCAATTGGCACATACAATACGGCCGGTCGCTTCGCGTGGATTTTCATAACCCTGCTGTGCAAAAATGGGATAGGCATTTGAAATGGGTGCCCCAGTTATTATATATATCATGAGCGATACGGAAATGGATCGAGTAATCTCTTCCTTTATCCAAGAAAAAAGGGTATTTATAGTTTGCATGGTCCAATCATTGGTATCGAAAATTTATACAATAAAATTAGGTAGGTTCTTAGTCTAGTATAGTTCCCTATCTATGATTCTGCTATGTACTAAAAGAATTTTATTGTAATGGAATAGAATATAAGAGGAATCGAATCCCTTGTATGAGTAAAAAGAATAAGTACAGTTTTGAATGTTTTGCTTATGTACAAAGTAACAACCAACCATTCTAATTGGATCAGTGAATCATTTTTCAGTCATTCATTGAATGATAAATCACTACAAGTGAGGGAGATACACGATTTAAATAACGGAAAATCAAATATTTTAAAATTGTATCTAGAATGACCGGAAAGGTAGAAACAAGACCGGATATAATTTGATCATTATGAGCAAATCCAAAATCTTTGTAGATAGATCCAATCATTAGTTCCCAACCGTGGGGCGAATGGAATCCTATACATAAATCAGTTACTAAAAGAATGGAAAAGGCTTTGATTGTGTCGCTTAAGTTATATAGAAATTCTTGAACCCAATAGTTAAGAATAACAAGTTCTTCATTACCTAGCATAGAATAACCACTTAGAATAACGAAACAGATCATATTTGTCGAGAAGTGCAAAATCGTATGGATACAATCTTCATTGTGCATCTTGATCAATTGGATCGTTTCGTTGTAGATTCCGATACGAAGCTTTTCTAGATGTGTTCCCGGGTATTCCTTTATCATTTCGTCCAAGAGTAAGAGTTCCTCTAATTCTATGAATTTTTTTAGAATACTCTTTTCTTGAATATCATTCAAAAAAATTTCGGATTGCCTAGTATCCCACCAATTAGTAACCCAAGATTCCAGACTTTTAGTAAATGAGAGAGAGATCCACCAGGGCAAAAATACTATAGATGCAAGATATAGAAGGGGAATGAATGCTCTCTTTTTTGCCATTTTTTCGTCTTTGAATTTTTAATGAACTCACCCCATTCGTTGACGCTATACGATACTAACTAATATTCCTATCAAGGATCAGTTCTATTACAAGTTATCGAGCCCACGAATCTATTCCCCGCTTTTTTTGTGTATGATTCAGCGGTTAGTACTTGAATTTATAAATAATACAGAAATGGAATAAAAAAGAATCCACTTCGAATAAAGAGATTGTTTCCAAATCTATCACTTGCTAAAATTCGAAGAGAGTGACCCCTTTCAATAAAGAAATGCATGAAAGAGCCCCTTCAAGTAACAAATATTATTCAGATTTTGAAACGAAAGAACTCCCTTTCTATCAAAATATCCAATTTTTTGAAAAAAAAAAAACGACGCATAGTCCGGGAATAATTGAGAGAATTTTCTGAAGAATATTGTGATTCTGATAAAAAAAATCACTACCAAAACAAGACAAAAAAGCTATCGTTATAAGCATCCCAATCGTTTGGTAATTAAGAAGTACAAAAAGGGATAAAAAGAAAAATTGATTGACAAAACAAAAAAAAAGAGAATCTACAAGCTCTCTATTGAAAATAAAAAAAAGCATTCATTCTTTTCATTTCAGTTTCAATTCATTTTTTAAAATACTTCAATTGGTACACGCAAGAAATAAGCCAATTCAGCAGCTTTTTGCTCAAGTTCTCGTGGAGTCAAATTCTCATCAGTACGAGTCAAAGGAATAGCGCCATGGCCTCTGATTTCCATATAAAGGACACGACGAGCATAAATACCCTCTTTCACTTCTATTCTGATGGACTGGACGTCTTTCATAAAGAATTGGAGGAAGATGCGACGATTTTTTCCAGGAAATCCCCAACGAAAAATACACACTATTCCTTCTTTTCTATCGAACTGATCATAACCACTACCTACATTCCACGAAATTGTGCACCACAAATAAGAGCTAATAAAGAGACCCGCAATTCCGTAGAAAGACATCACGATCCCCTGTGGAAAAAAAATGATTTGCGTAGGCGGAAATAAAGATATCAAATTTCTACCAAGATAACTGGAAATTCCAACTAATAAAAACCCTAATGAACCTAAAAAAAGGATAAAGGCCCAGCAGAAATTACTTGTTTTTCGAGACCCTGCTATAAGTTCTATCCATATATGTTCTGATCGCCAATTCATACTAGATCTAGTTGCATTTTATTGAAATTGAGAGAATAACCCAAATTAATTTGACTTTTTGTGTGTTTCCGAAATAACTCTCATCAACTAGCACTATTATGATGTGAACTTTTATTTTAGGAGTAATTCATCGAATTGGTTAGATATAAAATAATAATATCCATTTCGTATGATTTCCTATAGATATCTACATACATATAGATATATTCACTTTACATTTAAGGCATTCGCCCCGATCCCGATTTGATTTCGTTGCAAATAGCTATAATTTATTTACTCATATATCATGTTTACACACGAATAACAATATTTCTTTATGTTCGGGGGAAACCACATCACATATTTTATTCTAAGAAATAGATATCTGTGTTATGGTCTAAGTCTAAATCTTGAAAAAAAAAACAAAATAGATTAGATTTAGCCCCATCATATCGATATCTAAAAAATCTTGTTTTTTTGAATATGAAGAGATAAAGAAGCCATCGCAATTGCCGGCAATATTAGGCCCACGAAAGGCACAAAAAAAGAGGGTAAATTTGTCATAAAATGGATACCTGGATTTACTATTTTTACCTGTTATTGTTATATTGTTATTTATATTGTTATAAAGGTATCTTATAATCATTATTTATAATTCATATAGAATTATACTAAGCATATCTAAGTGAGTATATGTGATATAATAAAAAATATATAAATATAATAAAATAAGTGCAAGGAATGTCGAACTAAATAAATATAATTTTTCATCTTTCTACATGAAATATATATATATGATAATCGCCTTTTTTATTATCTTGTTTTTGTCTTATAATTTGAATTTCATAAAATGGAATAAAATAAAGAAAGAGTTTCTTACAACTTCCTGAAAAATTTGTTACAATCCGATCCGGGAATAGGGAGTCTTAGTAAAACTGGGGATTCTAAAAAAATATCGAAAGATGCAAGATTCTGTACTTTTCACTTTTAAATTTTCTATATTTGAATTATATACACATAACATAAGAAGAGAACGTGAAATTCGCTTTATTCTCCTTGCCTAATTTTAATTTAGCGGAAGAAGGAATGCATTCTTTTTTTTTGATAGAGGTTTTTACTGATTAGTAATCGGGAATGTCGGTAAAAAAAAATGATCCGCATAATTATTTTTACAATTAAATCTTATGTTATCAAATGCTACCAAGCCAAAATCTGTAGAATGGATTTTGGCTTTGATTTCTATAAACTAAATAACTACTCGTTTTATAAAAAAAAAAATAATAATTTATATTTTGATTAATTAATATATTTTTTTTTTATTAAGGATCCACTTGATTGAATTTTGATTCAGAGAAAAGAAAGCGTGGAGCTGAAATAACTCACTCAGAACGTCTTTTAAAAGATTACGTGGTACGATTAGGTCGAATTGGCCCTTATGGAATAAATATTCAGCCGTTTGTGAGCCCTCAGGTACTGTCGTATTCAATGTTTGTTCAATTACTCTTTTACCCGCAAATGCAATGTAGGCATTGGGTTCGGCAATAATGATATCGCCCAACATACCAAAACTGGCTGTCACCCCACCAGTAGTAGGAGATGTAAGGATTGATACATAGAATAACTTTTTCTTTGATTGATAATCATATAAAGCGGAAGCTATTTTAGCCATTTGCATCAAGCTCAAACTTCCTTCTTGCATGCGTGCTCCTCCGGAAGCACACACTAGAATAAGAGGCAAAAACCGATTGGTAGCATATTCGATCAAACGAGTGATCTTCTCGCCAACTACGGAGCCCATACTACCCCCCATAAACTGAAAATCCATAACCCCAATTGCTATGGGAATACCGTTTAGTTGACCTGTGCCTGTTTGAACAGCCTCAGTTAATCCTGTTTTTCTTTGATAAGAATCAATACGATCTTTGTAAGATTCCTCTTCCAACGGAAATTCAATGGTATCCACAGAGACCATATCTTCATCCATAGGAACCCAAGTACCTGGATCAATCAAAAGTTCTATTCTATCTGAACTACTCATTTTCAAATGATGTCCACAGTGTTCGCAAATATTCATTTTTGATTTAAAAAATTTCTTATAATTTAATCCATAACAATTTTCGCATTGAACCCATAAATGCCTATATTTTTGAGTAAAATCTAGATCATTAGAATTTTCCGTTTCTGTTATAGTTAACTCACTACCAGCCGGACTCGTTTTTATACTTGAACTCTGGGTTTCACTACTATTTCTGCTTTCATCAAAAATGTAACTAGAAATGTAATTGTCATTGTAATTGACAATACCACTTAAAATGTAACTATCAATACAAATTTGAGAACGAAAATAGCTGTCAATACAGCTAGTAATGTGTTTATTCCAACTATATTTAGTATCATATATGTAAGGATCATAGTGGGGATCATCACTATTAGATACACTATTTAGATAACAAAAATTCCGAGAATTAGAAAAAGAGCTTTCTAGTTCACTTAGAAAAGAATGAGCATTGTCAATCTCAAAAATTTGATTTTCAATATCAAAACATATGAAATAACTGTCCCTATTATTATCCCTAACTAAAAAAGTATCATCAGGTACGAAATTATGAATGTCTCTAACGCCGACTAAATGATCAACATTACTGTAACTAGAATTGTCACTATCGCTCCCACTAAGAGTGTTTTTATCTATATCATTTCTAATCGGGTCTTCACTTACACT